TTACATTAATTCGATTCATTCAATTTTATTATTAAATATAAAAAAATTGAATTTTTCGAATTTTAGAATATTAAAGATTATAACGATTTAAAGTAAAAGCGGGTAGCGGGAATCGAACCCGCATCGTTAGCTTGGAAGGCTAGGGGTTATAGTCGACGTTGATTCATCATTTTTAACGTCTCTAATTCAAAACTGAACGTGAAACTTTGGTTTCATTCGGCTCCTTTATGGAAGATGGATAAATTCCCAGATTCAGACATGAACGAAATAAAAAAATCCGACCCATAACGTCTATGTCAGCTTTTCTGTCTGAATCTATTCAGAACAACCCGCTTTCTAGACGATCCCTATAGAAAAGAGGAGGGTTATATTCTAACAATCTTTCTAGTTACTTCGTTCTCTACTTCTATTTGAAAGAATCCTTAGGAAAAGCATTTTGTTTCCACCGAGCTAAAACAATTTCTCGATGTCTTTAGTAAACCAAAGACATTGTTTAATAGCTGTTTTGCTTCAATTTCCCCTATATAAATTTTCAATTATATAAATTGAAAATTGAAGATTTAGTTACGATTAGAAATACACTTTTTATCTTTATCCATGGGTCCTTTACTCATACTCATTCAATTGGAAGTATTGATCCAATAAAAAAAAATTATGTTTCGTAATCTCATAATCCAATTTTTCAATTTAAAATTGATTCTTGGATACAAATCACGAGAATGTATATTCTTCCTCGAATTTTTCATTGAGAGGTAAAGGATTCAATCCTTTTAAGAACTAAAGTTTTTGTTCGGAATGAATATATGAATATTAATCAAACCGAAAGACCCTTTAACTATATAGGGGGTTATAGAACGAATCACACTTTTACCACTAAACTATACCCGCTACAATCCGATTATTGTATATAAATGGACCTTTTGTCGACCCTAATCAAAAGTAAAACAAAAGATCAGAAAAAAATCATGAAAACGAGAGCGTTTACGTGTTGTATCAGAGGACCTAATGAGATTAGGAAAAGAGGATTCATTTAATTTAAATAACTAAATACCAAGTGTTTTTTTGCCCGAGGTTTTTGACCTATACGTCTCGAACTTAAGCCATAACACAAAAATGGATTGTGTCAAGAAACGACAGTTCCCTTTTTCTTATTTAAACTGGAATAAAAGGACTAACTAAGAAAGAAACGGCACTTTGATTCGATATCATTTGATTCTATATCATAGAAATTGAAAAAGTTTTTTATTTATTTTTAATCGCAATAACAAGCAAGTGTTTTTCTTTTTTTTTTTTCAAAATTCAAAAATCTTTTTATTTATGATTCGTTGGAACAAAAGGGCGGGCCCGGCTAAGTACTGACCAGGCCGGGCCGTGAAACTAAAAAGCCCCTTCGGACGAAATCACGAAATCAAAAAATAATACTATGACGGGCGTTTTCAAGCCTTATTTTTTATAATGTAACATAGTATTATCCTTTTTCAATTGGGAGGAGAGATGGCTGAGTGGACTAAAGCGTCGGATTGCTAATCCGTTGTACGAGTTTTTCGTACCGAGGGTTCGAATCCCTCTCTTTCCGTTTTTGTTGATGACTTGGTATTTTCTTTCGAATTTATCGCGAGCTCTTTTTTTATTTAATTAATAGTTAAAAATGAATAGTTAAAGAAGTTTAAGGATGTGGAATAGATAAAATCTTACTAATAACAGTTTAAAATCAAGCAAAGAAAACAAAAACCTTATCTTTTATTCTTCACGTCCAGGATTACGTCCTGGATCATTAGACAGGAATCCGAAGATAAAGAGAGAAACAAAGAATATCACTACCGTGTAAACAAATAGTTTGAGAGTAAGCATTACACAATCTCCAAGATTTTTTTTAGGAAAAAAGAGAATAGATTCTCCACTTTTATACCGCATACCCTACTTTTTTATTTTGACACCAAGAAATGCAGTGGGGTGATCCGGATTTGTCGCGGTTGTACAATAATTTCAATATTTGAATTGAGAGTGTAGGACTTATCTGATCTTATCAATTCGTAGAATTTTTTTTTTTTTCGAATAAATCATGAATTTATCTGGGACTTTATTAAAAATATCATCGAAAACTTACAGCAGCTTGCCAAACAAAGGCTAAGAGAAAAAAGAACAGAGGTATTACTGGCATAATATCTACAATTGGATTCAAAAAAGCGTAGGCTTCGGGCAATTTGGCGACGAAAAAATTACTGGAAAAAAGAGCAGAATTAAGGTAGATACAGATTAAACTAAATATATTAAGCATAACAAACATTTTGTTTTGGGGATAATTGTATTTATTTTGATTGAGTTATTAATAAATTGAGTTTTTTATTATTATTATTATAAATATGTTATTTTTTTTATTATTATAAATATGTTATTATTGATAGAAGAAAGAAAATGAATAAAAAGAAAATAAGATAGACCAAAAAACTTTCTTTGATTTGAACTCACCCAATCAAAAATCCTTCTATATCTCAAATCAAAAGAGAATAGAATAAATCATACTTTCGTACAATATCTTAATTGAATTATATGTAATGATCAATAAATTCAGTTTAATTCTATGTCTACATGTATAGTCTATATGTATAAAAATTCTAGTAATCCATTTTATAAATAATAGATATTTAGACTGGAGTTGACGAATAACCCGTACCAATATTAGTGTTTATTAGTGTCTAATAGAAAAAATGGGGCGTGGCCAAGTGGTAAGGCAACGGGTTTTGGTCCCGCTATTCGGAGGTTCGAATCCTTCCGTCCCAGATCATACCCCGTCTATGATTATTATTATATAATGTGATCATTATATTAATATATTTTTAATATATATTAAATATATATCATAATATAATAAAATATATAAAAATAAAAATTGCCCTTTCGAACAGCCTTCTGTATTAAGAATATAATATTGGTATAGAATGTGATTATTATTTCTTTTTTTAATAATCTGCGGAATCATATCTTTTTCACAAATTTAATCGAGTTCAAATAACACGCATATGAAATAGGAAATTTAATTCATTTGCGATTCGTTAAATAGTACCTATTTTACAGATTTTACAGTATAAATATGAAAAAATAACAACATAAATTTTCAATCTTCCCTTACATCAGTGTTTTTTTATCTATCTTTTTTTACTCACAGATGGTTTAATCCAATATGGATTTCTCTCTCTCTTACTGATGATAAAAAACGAAAGGTCCTTGCTGGAAAACTTTATGTTATGCAAAATACATGTATCGGATAGGAAATTTTTCAATCAATTAAATCTTTGTAACGAACTCTTATGAGTTCTTGGTACTTGAAGAAGTGTGAAATTGTTGAATTTATCCTATCACTATTACGTTACTTGAAGATACAGATTCAAAATAACTTGTTTATTCGTGTTATATTAGTTATAATTAGTTAACTAATTTGATTTTTACAATCAAAATATTCTAAATTTGAAAATTTAGAAAAAAAAAATTATTTCTATTTTCTAGAATTTCCAATATTTAATTCTATTAATCTAAAAAAATAGGGTTAAATAGATTACTATGTACCGACCGAACCAATGATTATTCATGATTCCATAATTGAATCAATTACATATGGGTTCCAAACCGAAGGAATGTTATGGTAAAACTTCGTTTAAAACGATGTGGTAGAAAGCAACGTGCGACTTGAAGGACATGATCAGCTGTGGAGTCTTACATCCACCATTTTTTTATATATTATATAGGAATGAAAGTGCTCTTGGCTCGACATCATTTGTTCTGTTCCGCTGGAACCCTCTTTTTTTTGGGGGGGGGTGATGTAATATAGTACAGGATGGAGCTCGAGTAGAAAGATTTTTTTTTCAGGGGCAATAATCTAGGGTTAGTATCAATCAATAAATTGGAACAACTTCGTAAGTATATTTTCGATACATAAACCGAAAAGGTCCTATTCGAGAAAATTTCCAATTCAAAAGGAAGGTGTATTACGCAGGAATCAACCATTCGTATGATTCTTTGACAGAAAGAAATCACAAAAAATGATATGTTGCTGCCGTTTTGAAAGGATTTAAAGATCACCGAAGTAATGTCTAAACCCAATGATTCAAGGCAAAGATCCTGGAACAAGTAAATACCTTTTTCAATTGTCTTAACAACTAGATCAGAATGAAGAATCAAAATAGATTCTAAAGGAGACAGACAATAAAAGGGTTAGAGACCACTCAATAAATGAAATATCTAAAAGGGTTCTCTTTTGAGTTATTTCAGAGTTATCCAACTTGAGTTATGAGGGTGCAAATACGACTAATTTTCTTTTTTGTTGGGTAAGAATAAGAAAAAAAAGTACTTAAATCAATAGTCTAATTAATTTGATGATTTTATGGATATATTTGATATTGTAATTCGATACATAGACATAATTTCTAATTTTCTCGAGCCGTACGAGGGGAAAACTTCTTATACGTTTCTAGGGGGGGGTATTGTTCATCTATCCCAATGAGCCATTTATCGAATCGTTGCAATTGATGTTCGATCCCGACGAGAGGGAAGAGATCTTCGGAAAGTGGGTTTTTATGATCCGATAAAGAATCAAATCTATTTAAATGTTCCTGCTATTCTAGATTTCCTTGAAAAAGGCGCTCAACCTACAGGAACTGTTCATGATATTTCAAAAAAGGCGGGGGTTTTTACGGAACTTCGCCTTAATCAACAAACAAAATTCAATTAATGAAATAAAATAGAAAAAAGAAGGTGTGGATGACTTGTATATAGCTTTGTATAACCCTTTCTTTGCTAGTTCCTCTTTTGTTCTATTCATATCATACTTCCGTTTAGTATTGTTACTTTTAGTATTGTTACTATAGAATGGTGTCGTTTATTTATAACGACAAAAAATGGATTTCTATTTTATTGATATAATAATGGATATAATAATGGATCCAATAATATTAAATAGAAATCAAATAGTATAGAAAAAGATCAAGTGAATAAATAAGAAATGACGTAGAAGTAATTGGGTCTATAGACATAAAAATTTGCATTACCGTCAATGGGGTGATTTTCGTTGGAACTCTATGAACAAAAAAAAACAAAGGACTAAACCTGTTTATTTTAGTTATTGAATAAACCTCATTTTTTTCTACTTCTCCCCCGTCTTCCTTAATTTAGTCTTCCACCTATATTATATATTTATATATAGTGCCAATCCAACACAAGTCCTTAGTTTTTTTATTTCAATTAAAATAATTTGAATTTGATTAATTTGAATTGATTGAAATCAGAATTGTTAGTTCGATTTAGAATTTGTTTTATCTTTTGTATGCTTTTATCAATATTCATATTGACAACAGTGTATCAAATAAATATAATCCGATCGTGGATAAATGGATCCATTTATCCCTGTTCCATAGATTTAATTTAATTCAAATAATGGGTTCTTGGATTTTCTGTCATACAAGAAGTCTTTTTTGATTAAGATTAAAATCAATAAAACTCGATATATACTAATTAATGGATAATATAAGAGACAATAGGCGGTCTATAAATATTTGAAAATCTTTGACTTTATCCCTATTTTATCTTTTATCTGAGAATTTTTTGTATTTTCGTCGGATTTGTTCATTTTTATTATGTTCAGAGTGGGTTAGAATTTTTTTTTTCATTTTTTTTTTTTTTTTTTTTAATGGTTTGATTGCGTTGTGCCATTCAATTTCGTTATTTATTGGGATTCTGATTGTATCTACACATTCTAATTTGTTTTTGGGGGTTGCTAACTCAACGGTAGAGTACTCGGCTTTTAAGTGCGGCTAGCATCTTTTACACATTTGTATGAAGCAACAGATTCGTCCATACCATCGGTAGAGTTTGTAAGACCACGACTGATCCTGAAAGGAATGAATGGAAAAAGCAGCATGTCGTAGCAATGGATAATTCTGAGAATATTTCATTCTTACTGAATAGGTCCCCAATCTTATTTCAATTGTTTAAATTCGTGGTGTCTAACAATTTTTTAAAAAGAATCTTTTGGGGGGTCGAGTGAATAAATGGGTAGAGCCTTACTATAAGGTTCCAATTATAGGGAAATAAAAAGTAACGAGCTTCTGTTCTTCATTTTTGAATGATTACCCCATCTAATTAGACGTTAAAAATATATTAGTGCTTAATGCGGGAAAGGCTTTTCTGATGAGTGGATTAGAAATTTCTTATGAGTCCTAACTATTAGCTATTCCCCTTTATGGGGTAGAGATAAATGTGTAGAAGAAGGCAGTATATTGATAAAGAGATTTTCTTTTTCAAAATCAAAAGAGCGATTGGATTGAAAAAATAAAGGACTTCTAACTATCTTGTTATCCTATAAATGAACATAAGGGGCTAGAGAGTCCGTTGATGAGTTTGACTTGTTTCCGAGGTATCTAGTTTTTTCTTACTATAAATACCTTGTTTTGACTGTATCGTACTATGTATCATTTGATAACCCAATAAATTACCTATTTCTTTTCTGGTTCAAATCGAATTTTAAATGGAAGAATTTCAAGGATATTTAGAATTAGATAGATCTCAGCAACATGACTTCCTATACCCACTTATCTTTCGGGAGTATATTTATGCACTTGCTCATGATCGTGGTTTAAATAGATCCGTTTTGTTGGATAATGTAGGTTATGACAAGAAATCTAGTTTACTAATTATAAAACGTTTAATTAGTCGAATGTATCAACAGAATCATTTTATTATTTCCGTTAATGATTCTAATCAAAATAGATTTTTGGGGTACAACAAAAATTTGTATTCTCAAATGATATCGGAGGGATTTGCAGTCATTGTGGAAATTCCGTTTTCCCTAAGATTAGTATCTTCCTTAGAGGAGACAGAAATCGTAAAATCTTATAATTTACGATCAATTCATTCAATATTTCCTTTTTTCGAGGACAAATTCCCACATTTAAATTATGCATCAGATGTACTAATACCCTACCCCATTCATCTGGAAATCTTGGTTCAAAACCTTCGCTACTGCGTGAAAGATCCCTCTTCTTTGCATTTATTACGGCTCTTTCTTCACGAGTATTATAATTGGAATAGTCTTATTACTCCAAAAAAATCTATTTTTGCAAAAAGTAATCCAAGATTATTCTTGCTCCTATATAATTCTTATGTATGTGAATACGAATCCATTTTACTTTTTCTCCGTAACCAATCTAATCATTTACTATTAACCTCTTCTGGGATCTTTTTTGAGCGAATATTTTTTTATGAAAAAATAAAATATCCTGTTGAAGAAGTCTTTGCTAACGATTTTCCGGCCACCTTATGGTTCTTCAAGGATCCTTTTATGCAGTATGTTAGATATCGAGGAAAATCTATTCTGGCATCAAAAGAGACTCCTCTTCTGATGAATAAGTGGAAATATTATCTTGTCAATTTTTGGCAATGTCATTTTTATGTATGGTCTCAACCAGGAAGAATCCATATAAACCAATTATCCAAGCATTCCCTTGATTT